GCAACCCTATTGTGAAAAGTCAAATAGGTTAAAGAACCCTTGTATTGATTGTTCTCTAAATGTAAGTTTTCTTCTGCCGACTGGAGAAAGGGAATAAATAAATCAATCAAATTCCGGGAGGCTTCATGAAGTGCTTCTTTAGGAGTTAAACCTCCATTTGTCCATATTTCTAGAAAAAGGATCTCTTGTTTTTCATTTCCATTTCCATAAGAATGAATACTATGATTCGCGTTTCGAACAGGCATGAATATAGCATCTATAGGATAACTTCCGTCTTGAAAGTTATTTGGTGTTTTTATATTATATCCTCGATTCCTTTCAATTTGTAATCCAATACAAAAATCAGTTGGTTCCGTTAGGTTAGCTATATGCTGTGTATTATCAACGATTTCCACAGAAGGTGGTAAGAGGATGTCTTGAGCAGTTACATATCCAGGACCTTTGACACAAATAAGCGCGTCACGAGTTCCATATAGATTACTTCTCAATACAATTTCTTTCAAATTCATTAAAATTTCATGTACTGATTCTTGAATACCTACTATGGTAGAATATTCATGCGGGATTTTCTCAGATTTTGCGCGTGTAATACATGTTCCTTCGATTTCTCCAAGCAAAGCTCTTCGCATCGCAATGCCTATTGTGTCGGCTTGACCTTTCATAAGTGGAGACAGAATAAAGCGTCCATAATAAAGACGCTTACTGTCTGCTCTTGATTCAACACATTTCCACTGTAGTGTCCGAGTAGATACTTTTAATTTCTCTCGAACCATAGTAATATTATTTGTCAGATTTTTGAGTCATTTATTTCTCTTGAAATCTCTTCAATGTTTATTTCTACACTCGCCTTTTTTTAGGGGGTCTGCAGCCATTATGTGGCATAGGGGTTACATCCCTTACGAAACTTAAAAGTATACCACTTCGACGAATAGCGCGTAATGCTGCATCTCTTCCGAGACCCGGACCTTTTATCATGACTTCTGCTCGTTGCATACCTTGATCTGTTACTGCTCGAATAGCATTTCCTGCTGCGGTTTGAGCAGCAAAAGGTGTCCCTCTTCTTGTACCCCTGAATCCACAAGTACCGGCGGAGGACCAAGAAATAACCCGACCCCGTACATCTGTAACTGTCACAATGGTGTTGTTGAAACTTGCTTGAACATGAATAACGCCCTTTGGTATTCGCCGTGCACTTTTACGTGAACCCACACGTCCAGTCCTACGTGAACCGCTTCTTGGTATAGATTTTGCCATATTTTATCATTTCCGAAATATAAGTCAGAGATATATGGATATATCCATTTCATGTCAAAACGGATCTTTTATTTTGATTTGTTCATCGGTTCCTTTAGAGAGTCCCTTTTCGAAAGATTATCCTTGTCTTTGTTTATGTCTCGGGTTGGAACAAATTACTATAATGCGTCCCCTTCTACGGATCAGTCGGCATTTTTCACAAATTTTACGAACGGAGGCTCTTATTTTCATAATTGTTATTCCTTAACTGAATTTCGAATCTACTTTACTGATTGGAAGAAAATAAGTTTCTTGAAATTTTTGAACCGTGAATTGGATCCTCATGAAAGGAATCTTGAAAAACCACCGAACCATTCGAATCTTTGTTGTGGGGTCTAGAAATTCTGCGCCACCCCCCCCCCGTTTGAATCATAACGACTTACTTCAATTTTGATTCTATCTCCTGGTAGTATATGTATAAAAGAGTGTCGGATCCTTCCTGAAACAGAACTTAGAATCTGACTTCATTATTTAAACGAACCCCGAACATACCATTGTGAAGTGATTCAGTAATTAAACCTTCATGAATCCATTTTTCTTCTTTTATTCCAGACAAACCCTCCTTGAAGTATCAACTAATGTAGGAAGGCGTGATATTAGACAACTTGGCTTTTTTATTCGTTTTTTTCACAAACAGGAAGTTACAGATACAATTCGGATAGCAGAAAATTTACCATATATAGCACAAAATTTCTCCGCCGATTCCTTCTAGCCGAGCTGCTCGGTCTGTCATTATACCCCGAGAAGTAGAGAGAATTACAATCCCCATCCCGTCTAAAATTCTAGGAATCCGTTGATAGTTAGAATAGATTCGGAGACCAGGTCGACTTATTCGTTTTAAATTTAAAAGAGTTCTATATGGTCCTTTCCTATTCCTTCTATGTCGTAGGGTTAAAACCAAAAAATATTTGTTATTTTCTACAAGTTTCCTTACGTTTTCGAGAAAACCCTCTTGTAAAAGTATTTTAACAATGTTTTTAGTCATGTTAGTAGATGCTATTCGAACCGTTCCCTTTCGATCCATGTCAGCATTTCGTATAGAAGTTATTATGTCAGCAATAGTGTCCTTACCCATGATAAACTAAAATTAGTGTTGCTTCCGAATTTGGATATAATCAGCATGTTCTTTTTTTATAAAAATTATTAAAGAAAGTTCTTAAAAGTATATGCGTGAGACATAATCTACTAATTTATCTATTTTATTTAAATACTATCACTATCTCACGGTCTCATATTATAATACCTCAGGTGCTAATGAAACTATTTTAGTAAAATTTAACTGTCTCAATTCCCGGGCGATCGCGCCAAAAACCCGGGTTCCTTTTGGATTTCCTTCTTGATCAATGACAACTGCAGCATTGTCATCATATCGTATTATTATACCGTTATCTCGTTTGAGTTCTTTACAAGTACGTACAATTACAGCTCTGATCACTTCTGATCTTTCTAGAGGCGTATTTGGTACTGCTTCTTTTATCACAGCAACAATAACATCACCAATATGAGCATATCGGCGATTACTAGCTCCTATTATTCGAATACACATCAATTCTCGTGCCCCGCTATTGTCTGCTACATTCAAATGGGTTTGAGGTTGAATCATATCATTTTTTTTATCTGTTTTTTAAATGTAAAATAAAACAAAGGACGAAGTAAAAAAAAAAAAAAAAAAGAAAGAAAACCCTGCAATTGTTTTTTTTATACACAAGACTTCTTTCCTTTGGTTCTACATTTCTATCCAGAAATAATGAATTGAGTTCTTATAGGCATTTTGGACGCCGCTATTGAAATAGCCTTTCGAGCTATATTTTCGGCTACTCCACCCATTTCATAAAGTATTCTACCCGGTTTAACAACAGATACCCAATATTCCGGGGATCCTTTCCCTGAACCCATACGGGTTTCCGTGGGTCTTACTGTAACTGGTTTGTCTGGAAATATACGTACCCATATTTTTCCGCCACGACGTACATTTCGTGTCATTGCTCGGCGCCCTGCTTCGATTTGTCTAGATGTAATCCAAGCGGGTTCAAGTGCTTGAAGAGCATATCTACCGAAACAAATATGATTACCTCGATAAGATATTCCTTTCATTCTTCCTCTATGTTGTTTACGGAATCTTGTTCTTTTTGGGTTATAGTTGATGGTTCTTTTTCAATTCCATCTCTACTACAGAACTGGACATGAGAGTTTCTTCTCATCCAGCTCCTCGCGAATGAAATGACTAAAACAGATTTTATCAAGATATACATGTGTTTAATGAATAATATGCTGAATCATAGGATTCTTTGAAATTGCATCTAATTAATCAATTCGTTAATCTATTCGAAATTTGTCTAGCGTGTTTAGATATTATTTAATTAAATTAATTAAACATGTATTCTATTTCTAGATAATGTCAATGTCTTTTGTTTTTCCTTTTATCATATGGGATCGACAAAAATGTATCAATCTAATAAAAAAAACTTTCGCGGGCGAATATTTACTCTTTCCATATCCATTTCAGTTATAGGGTTAGTTCATGACCTCTCAAAATAAAAGAATAAAAGAGGAGGTCCCTGGTTTGTTCCGCCATCCCACCCAATGAATCATTAAGATTCATTTTGAATAGAACCTTCTGCATTCACGGGTTATATCGTTCCCATTGCTTCTCGATTAATGGTTAGGTCTTAATTTTCCGGCGGAGTCCTTTTTTCTTAAGTCAATTTTCTCAGTCTTTATTGGCTCGAGGCTCTTGATTTTTTTGTTCTATAAGCGGATTCATCTAATTATGCATGAATCATTATTGAATTTATGCTTTATTACACTGCGTTTTATGAGATGACTCATCGACCTTACATATTGGAATCATATATCATTGATATTTCCGTTCTATCTTTCTCTCATCCTTCCACTTATCCGCATACTTTTTTTCTATTTTGCTTTCCGACTTAGAACTTCACAACTAATAATCCGATTGGTTTTTTTATCTTTATGCAAAAAAAGATTTCAGTTGCTACAACGACATGTCCAATATATTATATCTTTATCTTGACTGGTTCTTTGGATCCAGATAATGCGAAGCAATGAGTTGGTTATTAGTGCTATAGTTATTAGTTCATACTCTGGGCCCTGGTCCGTTTTTTTGAATCCTAGCCCTAAAAAAACCAACGAGTCACACACTAAGCATAGCAATTATATTAAATGATCAATCGAATTTTTATTGAACCCTCTAGAATTGCAGAATTGCTCTTTTTTTTTTTGTTTTGCTTGAACATAAAAAGAATAAAAGAAAAGAATAAAAGGGTTTTTCTTTTTTTGTCCATTACTGGGTATAATGTAAAAACACGTAAAGTCTTATTATTCTTCGTCTACTTATTATTCTTCGTCTACAAATATCCAAATTTTTATTCCTAATACCCCATATATAGTTCGAACTGTATAGGAACAATAATCAATTTTAGCTCCAATGGTTTGTAGAGGAACCCTACCTTCTCTGATCCATTCGACGCGTGCAATTTCTTTTCCGTCGATACGTCCCGCAATTTGTACTTGAATTCCTTTTGTATTCGCCAGCTCGGTTAATTCAATAGCTTTTTTCATTGCTTTGCGAAAAGAAACTCTATTCTTTAATTGGCCAGCTATAAATTCTGCAAGAATATTAGGGTGTCCATAAGGATTTGCAATTCGTGTAATAGCAATGTTTAGTTTTCGGTTCGCACAATGAA